CAGAATATCCCACATTGATCGATCAAACAGAGATTCAGCAACTAAAAGAAAGATCGATTCTTTGGGATCCTTCCTTTCTTCAAACGGAACGAACAGAGATAGAATCAGATCAATTCCCGAAATGCCTTTTTGGATCTTCCTCAATGTCCCGGCTATTCACGGAACGTGAGAAGCAGATGAATAATCATCTGCTTCCGGAAGAAATCGAAGAATTTCTTGGGAATCCTACAAGATCAATTCGTTCTTTTTTCTCTGACAGATGGTCAGAACTTCATCTGGGTTCGAATCCTATTGAGAGGTCCACCAGAGATCAGAAATTTTTGAAGAAAAAACAAGATGTTTCTTTTGTCCCTTCCAGGCGAGCGGAAAATAAGGAAATGGTTGATATATTCAAGATAATTACGTATTTACAAAATACCGTCTCAATTCATCCTATTTCATTCTTGAACAAAAATCCATTTTTTGATTTATTTCATCTATTCCATGACCGGAACAAAAGGGGATACACGTTACACCACGATTTTGAATCAGAAGAGAGATTTCAAGAAATGGCAGATCTATTCACTCTATCAATAACCGAGCCGGATCTGGTGTATCATAGGAGATTTGCCTTTTCTATTGATTCCTACGGGTTGGATCAAAAAAAATTCTTGAATCAGGTATTCAACTCCAGAGATGAATCGAAAAATAAATCTTTATTGGTTCTACCTCCTCTTTTTTATGAAGAGAATGAATCTTTTTATCGAAGGATCAGAAAAAAATCGGCCCGGATCTACTGCGGGAATGATTTGGAAGATCCAAAACGAAAAACAGCGGTATTTGCTAGCAACAACATAATGGAGGCAGTCAATCAATATAGATTGATCCGAAATCTGATTCAAATCTATGGGTACATAAGAAATGTATCTAATCGATTCTTTTTAATGAATAGATCCGATCACAACTTCGAATATGGAATTCAAAGGGATCAAATAGGAAATGATACTCTGAATCATATAACTATAATGAAATATACGATCAACCAACATTTATCGAATTTGAAAAAGAGTCAGAAGAAATGGTTTGATCCTCTTATTTCTCGAACCGGGAGATCCATGAATCGGGATCCTGATGTATATAGATACAAATGGTCCAATGGAAGCAAGAATTTCCAGGAACATTTGGAACATTTCCTTTCTGAACAGAAGAACCATTTTCAAGTAGTGTTCGATCGGTTACGTATTAATCAATATTCGATTGATTGGTCCGAGGTTATAGACAAACAAGATTTGTCTAAGTCACTTCGTTTCTTTTTGTCCAAGTCACTTCGTTTCTTTTTGTCCAAGTCACTTCTCTTTTTGTCCAAGTCACTTCCCCTTTTCTTTGTGAGTATCGGGAATACCCCCATTCATAGGTCCGAGATCCACATCTATGAATTGAAAGGTCCGAATGATCAACTCCGCAATCAGTTGTTAGAATCAATAGGTGTTCAAATCGTTCATTTGAATAAATTGAAACCCTTCTTATTGGATGATCATGATACTTCCAAAAGACCGAAATCCTTGATCAATGGAGGAACAAGATTACCATTTTGCTTCAAAAAGATACCAAAGTGGGTGATTGACTCATTCCATACTAGAAATAATCGCAGGAAATCCTTTGATAACACGGATTCCTATTTATCAATGATATTCCATGATCGAGACAATTGGCTGAATCCCGTGAAACCATTTCATAGAAGTTCATTGATATCTTCTTTTTATAAAGCAAATCCACTTCGATTCTTGAATGATCCAAATCGCTTCTGGTTCTATTGTAACAAAAGATTCCCTTTTTATGTGGAAAAGACCCGTATCAATAATTATGATCCTACATATGGACAATTCCTCACTATCTTGTTCATTCGCAACAAAATATTTTCTTCGTGCGTCGGTAAAAAAAAACATATTTTTGGGGAGAGAGAGACTATTTTGCCAATCGAGTCACAGGTATCTGACATATTTATACCTAACGATTTTACACAAAGTGGTGACGAAAGGTATAACTTGTACAAATTTTTCCATTTTCCAATTCGATCCGAGCCGTTCGTTCGTAGAGCTATTTACTCGATCGCAGACATTTCTACAACACCTCTAACAGAGGAACAAATAGTTAATTTTGAAAGAACTTATTGTCAGCCTCTTTCAGATATGAATCTATCTGATTCAGAAGGGAAGAACTTGCATGAGTATCTCAGTTTCAATTCAAACATGGATTTGATTCACACTCCATGTTCTGAGAAGGATTTCCCATCTGGAAAGAGGAAAAAAAAACGGAGTCTTTCTCTAAAGAAATGCGTTGAGAAAGGGCAGATGTATAGAACCTTTCAACGAGATAGTGTTCTTTTCAATCTCTCAAAATGGAATCTCTTCCAAACATATATGCCATGGTTCCTTACTTCGACAGGGTGGAAATATCTAAATTTCACCACCCTTTTAGAGATTTTTTCAGAACCATTGCCGATACTAAGGATACTAAGTAGCAGGCACAAATTTGTATCCGTTTTGAGAGATATTATGCATGTATCAGATATATCATGGCCAATTCCTCAGAAGATTCTTCCACAATGGACTCTGACTCTGAAAAGTAAGATTTCGAGTCTGATAAGTGAGATTTCGAGTAAGTGTTTCCAGAATCTCCTTCTGTCCGAAGAAACGATTCATCGAAATAATGAGTCACCCGTTCCATTGATATGGACACATCTGAGATTAACAAATGCTCGGGAGTTCCTCTATTCAATCCTTTTCCTTCTTCTTGTTGCTGGATATCTCGTTCGCATACATCTTCTCTTTGTTTCCCGAGCCTCTAGTGAGTTACAGACAGAGTTAGAAAAGATCAAATCTTTGATGATTCCATCATACATGATTGAGTTGCGAAAACTTTTGGATAGGTATCCTACATCTGAATCTGAACTGAATTCTTTCTGGTTAAAGAATCTCTTTCTAGTTGCTCTGGAACAATTAGGAGATTTTCTGGAAGAAATACGGGTTTCTGCTTCTGGTGGCAACATGCTATTGGTTGGTGGTTCCGCTTATGGGGTCAAATCAATACGTTCTAAGAAGAAATATTTGAATATCAATCTCATCGATCTCAGAAGTATCATACAAAATCCCATCAATCGAATCGCTTTTTCGAGAAATACGAGACATCTAAGTCGTACAAGTAAAGAGATCTATTCATTGATAAGAAAAAGAAAAGGGGTGAACGGTGATTGGATTGATGAGAAAATAGAATCCTGGGTCGCGAACAGTGATTTGGTTGATGATGAAGAAAGAGAATTCTTGGTTCAGTTCTCCACCTTAACGACCGAAAAAGAAAAAAGGATTGATCAAATTCTATTGAGTCTGACTCATAGTGATCATTTATCAAAGAATGACTCTGGTTATCAAATGATTGAACAACCGGGATCAATTTACTTACGATACTTAGTTGACATTCATAAAAAGTATCTAATGAATTATGAGTTCAATAGATCCTGTTTAGCAGAAAGACGGATATTCCTTGCTCATTATCAGACAATCACTTATTCACAAACCCCGTGTGGGGCTAATAGTTTTCATTTCCCATCTCATGGAAAACCCTTCTCGCTCCGTTTAGCCCTATCCCCTTCTAGGGGTATTTTAGTGATAGGTTCTATAGGAACTGGACGATCCTATTTGGTCAAATACCTAGCGACAAACTCCCATGTTCCTTTCATTACGATATTTCCGAACAACTTTCCGTATTCGTATTACAAGCCTGAAGGTTTTTTTATTGATGATAGTGATAGTGACGATAGTGATTATCGTGACGATATCGATATTGATGATAGTGACGATATTGATGATGACCTTGATCTTGATACGGAGCTGCTAGATATGACGAATGTGCTAACTATGGATATGCCGCCGAGTATATACGGATTTTATATCGATATCACCTTTCGATTCGCATTAGCAAGAGCAATGTCTCCTTGCATAATATGGATTCCAAACATTCATGATCTGTATGTGAATTACAGATCCTTCGGTCTATTACAGAACTATCTCTCCAGAGATTGTGAAAGATATTCCACTAGAAATATTCTTGTTATTGGTTCGACTCATATTCCCCAAAAAGTGGATCCCGCTCTAATAGCTCCGAATAAATTAAATACATGCATTAAGATACGAAGGCTTCTTATTCAACAACAACGAAAGCACTTTTTCATTCTTTCATATACTAAAGGGTTTCACTTGGAAAAGAAAATGTTCCATACTAACGGATTCGGGTCCATAACCATGGGTTCCAATGCACGAGATCTTGCAGCACTTATCAATGAGGCCCTATCCATTAGTATTACACAGAAGAAATCAATTATAGAAACTAATACAATTAGATCAGCTCTTCATAGACAAACTTGGGATTTGCGATCCCAGGTAATATCGGTTCAGGATCATGGGATCCTTTTCTATCAGATAGGAAGGGCTGTTGCACAAAATGTACTTCTAAGTAATTGCCCCGTAGATCCTATATCTATCTATATGAAGAAGAAATCATGTAAAGAAGGGGATTCTTATTTGTACAAATGGTACTTCGAACTTGGAACGAGCATGAAGAAATTAACGATACTTCTTTATCTTTTGAATTGTTCTGCCGGATTGGTCGCTCAAGATCTTTGGTCTTCACCCGGACCTGATGAAAATAATTGGATCGCTTCTTATAGATTCGCTGAGAATGATTCTGATCTAGTTCATGGCCTATTAGAACTAGAAGGCGCTCTGTTGGGATCCTCACGGACAGAAAAAGATTGCAGTCAGTTTGATAATAATCGAGTGACATTACTTCTTCGGTCCGAACCAAGGAATCAGTTAGATATGATTCAAAACTATGAAAAATACGAATCGGAGTTTGAAGAAGAGGAAGAGGACATCGACCCGCAACAAATGGAGGAGGATTTATTCGATCACATAGTTTGGGCTCCTAGAATATGGCGCCCTTGGACCAATCTATTTGATTGTATT